TGAATTAACGAGTCGTTTTTTTTTATTCGAAACGCCTCGTGATCTTCAACCAATTATGTGCTTCAATATAATTACCTGGAGTAAGCGCTATAGCTTGTTTCCAATACTCAGCAGCTTGATCGGACCAAGCCTCCGCAATTTCAGAATCACCCTGCAGAATGGCCTGTTCTCCCCGGTTGGGATAGGTGGGTCAATTCCTTCCCTTAGAACCGTACTTGAGAGTTTCCTACCTCATACGGCTCAACAATCAATTCTTTTTGCGGTCTCCTTTGAATTTACCCTATGCTAACTGAATTAGATTTATGATAAATCTATCCCATTTTTCTTGGGTTAACCAGAAGAAGTTAATTACATAAGTTTCAAATTCTAATTTTGATCAATAATTAATTAGTTTTAGCTTTTCTCCCACCTTCAGAAAAATGAAGCATAGATATCCCCTATATCGTTATAATTTTCTGAAAGGTAACTATCTCGGTTTCATATATGAAATTTATTTATATAGAATCTTTGAAAAAGACTTTCTTCCATAAGAAAAAAGAACTTACTATCTTTGGGATCTGATGCTACACCGCTGCTCAATACTTTAGTGGATCGACTCTATTACATAAGTTGATTCCTAACTTTATATCCCATATCGTGACATAAGTAAGCAGTTCTTAATTGTATCGAACCCAAAAGCTCGCTAATTGATCTTTACGGTGCTTTCTTTATCAATTCGATCCTTTATCCATAGAGTATAATATGTAGGCCGTACTTATTTTCTTCCTTTTTTTTGTTATCATGAAGTTTCTTTCCTTGCTACAGCTGATAAAAATCGTTGCTTTGGACGATGCATATGTAGAAAGCCTATTTTTTTCTAGTATTGACTAGCCAATTTGATCTTTTTTTCCTTCTTTCTATAGTGGAGATAGTCGCACGTAATGACAGATCACGGCCATATTATTAAAAGCTTGTGGTAAGAATGGGTTTCGTTCTAGTGCCCGGAAATAATATTCCAAAGCCTTTGTATGCTCCCCGTTGCTTGTGTGTATAAGGCCTATGTTATAGAGTATATAACTTCGATCATAGGGATCAATTTCTGGTCGCGTAGCTTCATAATAATTCTGTAAAGCTTCCGCATAATTTCCTTCGGATTGAGCCGACATCCGTTACGGTCGTTCATTTTATTCAAAAAATCTCCGCTCCAGAACCGTACGTGAGATTTTCATCTCATACGGCTCCTCCCTTCTGTGCATAGTACTAAGGGGAATAATCCATGGAATCCAAAATTCCCTATTCTTATTATGAACTGACAGGAGCTGGTATTTTTACAAGAAATCTCTAGCCAGCCTTCCCGCAAGAGGTTTTTTTTCTTAACACCAATCATATTAGTGCTAGATAGACATGGTAACTCCAACGATTTCTTTGTCCTCAACGCCTACTATTTCCAGGAATTAGTCACTTCAACGATCTTTGATGGTTATACGGGTATCCAAAGTACGAACGAGATGGATGTTTGTTGTCCCAACCATTCTTGTTAGGCCCGATACCGATAAGGAAAAGAGCAATTTATAACAAAATAACAAAGTTTTCGTGTTGTTGATTCCTAGTGTAGTGCTTCTTCCCCTATGCCGCCTATTGGTACTATTGGAGTAGGATTGCCCCGCAATACAGAACCTATAGGTGTAACCTTTTGTTCAATACTAAAATCGATATTTAAAGTAAATTAAAGTATCTGAGGCTGGATCAATCGAGGATACACGACAGAAGGAATTGTTCTATCTCCAAACTTTACCTTCACTAAGCGTAACTTTATTTCAAAAATTGGGTTCTTTCTATTCCGAACCACGTCTTTTCTCGTAAGAATGAAATGAGGGCTAAAAAAAAAAAAAACAAGAAAAAAGAATCAAATCACACCATCTCTATAATAGGTAAATGCCTTTTTTTCTCCTGAAGTTGTCGGAATTATTCGTAATAAAATATTGGCTATAATCGAAGAGGTCTTATCAATAAAATTTCCATTTATCCGAGATCTAGGCATAATTAGCAATCCATTCTATAATTCTTCTCATTACCCCCTCGGCTCGGGGAAAACGATCCCACAAACAAAGGAACTGTACATTACAGAATAACATAAAAAAATAAAAATTCTAACTAAAAAGATATGTACCTTCCGCTCAAATTGTATTCTTTTCGGACAAAGAGAGATAGGAGACTTTTGAATCAGATTGAATTTCATATAAATTTCGTAGTATACAAATGAGCAGAACTATTACTATTTCATCTAAGTTGAATAACCAAGGACTTTATTTTACTATGGATTCTTATAACTCGAGAAATTTTGATTTGGTTATGATCCAAGGAGGAAAGAAAAGGGATGGAATAATCATTATACCGTTGAAATGAAATAGAAAAATCCATAGTACGATTCATGAATTTGTAATAGATCTATGGGATAGATGATAAGGGGATAAATGATAAGAGAAGTTGTTGTTGATAAATATGAAATTGGAAAGGAATT